ATTATTAGAAATGCCCAGAAAATATCATATTCGTGAAGCAGAAACATAAATGGACTCCTATTAATGTGGAATAGGTTGAATTATTCGATTTGAATTTCAATTGTAAATTCATCCAGAACTTCTTAAAGGAAAAGGGAATTTTTTTTGATCAAATAAAACTACATAGTTTAGAGTTTGTTTGGCATGGTGCATGCCTTATTTAAAGATTCATACAATGGAACCCCACTTACCATTTTTTTTTATTCCATTTAGATATGGTATCGATATAGGATGTTCCCACCCAAAGAAAACTCTCTTACTTTATCTCGGTTTCTCTTTTTAAAAAAGAAAAAAATTAAATACAAAAAAATAGTATAATTAGAATACTAATAAATAAGACTAATTATAGCGTAAGAAATCGTATTAGGATAACTATATTTTTCTAGTTCATTTTATATTATAAAAATATAAATATAAAATGCATTAATTTAATTCTTAATCCATTTCCACTTTTTTTTTCAATCAAAACGAAAAAAAAAAAGTGGAATGTGTTAGGGCTATACGGACTCGAACCGTAGACTTTCTCGGTAAAACAGATCAAACTAATTATTATCGAAATGATGCGAACTGTTTCAAAGACCCAACATGCATTTTCTTGCATTGGGCTCTTTCATCAACTGATTGATATAAAGATCAGTTAGTCCACCATATTTTTTCTTTTTTACAGGAAGATAATAAGATGGCTCCATGTGTTCTGTGATTCATGATTTGTATTCTGATCTAGGAACAATACCAAAGTGTTTCAAAGAGGGGTTACCTTGACTTAGGTCTGCCTCTGGCCTAGATTAACCTAAGTTAAATGGAATCTCTATCGCTCCGCTACAAGAGTCAAATATGAGACTTCATACACCTTAAAGTTCATAGGATAAAAAGAGGTTCTTTTGAGTCCCTTATACTCATTATGCCTAGCATTGAATGGGCTGGTATTTACCTTATCAATTAGCAAATCAATGGCAGGTTCTATTTCATTTTCATTTGGCACCTGAATTCGCACTCGAATCGGACCAAATCAAATATTTGTCAGGCTATTGTTCTCTTGTTCCTTCGAATCTATGGAGTAAGACATCGATTTCTCAATAAGATCAATTATGTTCATTGCATAATGGGCCCCTTTGAAAAGCATTGGCGCACGTGTAAACGAGGTGCTCTACCTAACTGAGCTATAGCCCTTGTCATAGACATCTTAACATATAGAGAATTTCTTGTCAAGATCGGATCCCACATGAGAGTTCTTTAATCCGCTTACTGTTAATGGATTGGTATTGCGTAGAAAAAATATTCCACCTATAATCCCCGAGGCGATGGGTCCTTTTTTTGTGATGATGAATAACCTACTTAACTCAGTGGTTAGAGTATTGCTTTCATACGGCGGAAGTCATTGGTTCAAATCCAATAGTAGGTAGAACTTATTAGATACCATCAACTCTGGTATCTAATAAGTTTTTCTAGCCATCTTCTTTTTTTTGTTGTATCATCTAGAATTGATTGTATTCAATTGGCAGAATCAAAATATGGTATATAATAAAGAACCTCTAAAGAACTTCTTTTTCTTATTTTTATGTGTGTTTTTTTTACTAGTAGGAAATAACATTAACAGCCTCTACTCGTGTCCGAGCTCGTCTGAGAGCTAGATTCGCCTCAATTGCTTGTCTCTTTCCCTGAGCTCCACTCAAGTTAGCTTCAGCTATTTCAAGAGCTTGTTGAGCCTCTTGCGGATCAATGTCAGTACTCATCTCCGCATCATTTCCTAAAATGGTGATCTCATTATTACTTATTCTAGCGAAACCACCCATCAAGGCTACCGTTAACCATTGGTCGTTGAGACGTATTCTCAAAAGACCTATATCTACCGCTGTGGCAATAGGGGCGTGGTTTGGTAATACGCCAATTTGTCCACTATTAGTAGATAAAATGATTTCTTTCACTTCTGAATCCAAAATAATTCGATTAGGGGTCAGTACACAAAGATTTAAGGTCATTTCTTCAATTTGCTCTCCCCTTCTAAGTTCATAGCTTTCGCGGTAGCTTCGTCGATGTTACCTACCAAATAAAAGGCCTGCTCGGGAAGACTGTCTAATTCCCCAGAAAGGATCAAGCGAAACCCCCTAATTGTTTCGGCGAGACCAACATATTTCCCTGGAGAACCAGTAAAGACTTCTGCCACGAAGAAGGGTTGTGATAAGAAGCGTTCAATTTTTCGTGCTCTTGCTACAGTTAAACGATCTTCTTCGGATAATTCGTCCAACCCCAGGATAGCTATAATGTCCTGAAGTTCTTTGTAACGTTGTAAAGTTTCCTTAACTCTTTGAGCAGTTTCATAATGTTCCTCGCCAACGATCCGAGGTTGTAACATAGTTGACGTTGAATCTAAAGGATCGACTGCTGGATAAATACCTTTGGCAGCTAATCCTCTTGATAGTACGGTAGTAGCATCTAAATGTGCAAATGTCGTGGCGGGCGC